AAGCGCTAATGCCACAACCAGTCCGTAAATTGTTAAAGCTTCCATAAAAGCTAGACTAAGCAATAAAGTACCTCGTATTTTACCCTCTGCTTCTGGTTGTCTCGCAATACCCTCTACAGCTTGGCCTGCAGCAGTACCTTGACCAACTCCGGGTCCAATAGAAGCAAGTCCTACAGCCAATCCAGCAGCAATAACGGAAGCGGCAGAAATCAGTGGATTCATGGTAAGTTCCTCACACCAAAAAAAAGAAATGGTTAATGATACAATCAACCAATGAATTATTACTTAATTTTATCATTAAGTTTGATCATTAAGATCTATTGGGTCGGAGTAACTAAAAACTAATGATAATATTACTGAATCGTCAGAACTACTTCGATATCTCGTTTTTTGTTTCTACCCATGATGAAGTTTTTGTAAATCCATATACATACGGCTCTAGTTATTGCATTTCTTTCTTTCCAACCATTCTTTCATTCCATCTTTCGTTCTTTACTCTTCTATATCCTTGAGTTCATCTGTTTTTTCATCCAATCCACAATCACAAATGAAACAGAAGAAAGGACTTGACTTATCTTGTAATCCATCTAATCTAAATGCAGTAAACTGCAACCAAATCAATATATGCAATCATCAATATATGCAATGGATATCAATATGATCGATATCAACGATATCAATATGTATATCAATACATATATATATATATCTTTTTTTTTTATTTTGCTATCTATATATATTGCTATCTATATATATTGCTATCTATATATATTGCTATATATATATGTAATATATATATATAGCATATAGTTAGATATATATATAGTTAGTTAGTATATAGGTAAGGCATAAGGACTTCTATTTATATATAGATAGGACTATATAACTAGTGAATATCTAATATTACATATACATATTACATATACATTTCTTTCTTCCATAACGTAAACTGGCCACATTTTATATTGAATCGGATTATAGAATCATTCCTCGAAACCCACACAAAAAGTGGCTGGACTTATAGACATTACATACATCTAGTGTGACCTCCCCAACCCATCTTTTTTTTTTTACAATTCCGTAATATCGTTCATCTTCTCTCCTACGACTCTAGGTCATATATTCATACGTATTTATATCTATTATGTTCTCCAACCAAGCAGATTATCTTGAATCATGCATGAATTGGGATAAGCTAAAAAAAAAGACTATTTCGAAAACTAGTCAATGATGACCCTCCATGGATTCGCCTATATAAGCCGCGGCTAACGTTGCAAAAATAAGAGCTTGAATACCACTTGTAAATAATCCAAGAAACATGACAGGTATAGGAACTACTGAAGGGACTAAAGAAACAAGAACAACAACTACTAATTCATCAGCCAATATATTCCCGAAAAGTCGAAAACTAAGAGATAAAGGTTTTGTGAAATCTTCTAGGATGTTAATTGGTAAAAGTATTGGAGTTGGTTTGATGTATTTCTCGAAATAACCCAACCCTTTTTTGGTAAGACCTGCATAAAAATATGCCACTGACGTGGGTAAAGCTAAAGCAACAGTAGTATTTATATCATTCGTGGGCGCAGCTAACTCCCCATGAGGTAACTCTATGATTTTCCAAGGTAAAAGAGCACCTGACCAATTAGAAACAAAAATAAATAGGAACATAGTTCCAATAAAGGGAACCCAAGGTCCATATTCTTCTCCAATCTGGGTTTTGCTCAAGTCTCGAATAAATTCAAGGACATATTCAAAGAAATTCTGACCGTCGGTCGGAATGGTTTGTGGATTCCGAACAGCTATGATGGCTGAACCTAACAAGATAGCAATTACGACCCAAGAAGTGATAAGTACTTGGGCATGGATTTGTAAACCTCCTATTTGCCAATAGAAATGTTGGCCTACTTCTACACCCGATATATCGTATAACCCCTTGAGTGTTTTAATGTAACATGGTATAACATTCATATTGTCCTCTGATAGAAATTGAACTTCAAAAAAGGAATTAGTTTGATTCAACCATTTCTTTCTCAACTCACCAACTTGAATCATTAATCATATATTTAGGATACCAAGAAATCACATAACATCATAATATATATCAATATCCCCAGTTCTTTTTTTTTATCTATTTTCCAAAATTCAAAAAAAAGTAACCGATCCAATAAATCTATGGAGTTGCCCAATAATTAACATTAACTAATTTTATTATTCTTAATCTTAATCATAATCAACGATTTCTTATATAGCTAGAACGGCCTTCACAAATTGCGGATACTAATTTGTTAAGAATCAATCGAATTGAAGCTATAGCGTCATCGTTGGCTGGAATCGAAATATCTGCAAGATCTGGGTCACAATTTGTATCGATTAAACAAATCGTCGGAATCCCCAAAATGGCACATTCTCGAAGAGCCGTATATTCTTCTTGCTGATCAACGATGATCACAATATCAGGCAATCCCGTCATATATTTGATCCCACCGAGATATGTTTGCAAGGTAGATAATTTTCTCTTCAACATTGCTGCATCTCTTTTGGGGAGACGGTTGAGTTTCCCCATCTTTTCTTCTGCTCTTAAATCCCTGAACTTATAAAGTCTCGTTTCCGTAGTGGACCAATTCGTTAACATACCACCGAGCCATTTTTGATTAATAAAATGAGACCGAGCCCTTATTGCAGCTGATGCTACTGAATCCGATGCTTTATTTTTGGTACCGACGATTAAGAAGTTTTTTCCCCTACTTGCTGCATCAAAAACTAAATCACAGGCTTCTGATAAAAAACGAGCAGTTCTAGCGAGATTTGTAATATGAATACCTTTACGCTTTGCAGAAATGTAAGGGGCCATTCTAGGATTCCATTTCTTAGTACCATGACCAAAATGAACTCCTGCTTCCATCATCTCTTCCAAATTGATGTTCCAATATCTTCTTGTCATTTTTTCCCACACTTCCTTTTTGTTTTTTCTTTTTCGTATTATTAACAAAGAGACGAGGTACCTTGAAATAAATAATTGTTCCGATGGAACCTTCTACCGGGGATTGACCATTGATACACGGCACAAACCATAAATTTTTTTAATTACTTATTTTATTTATTACCAAATCAATAATCAGACCAGTATAGTTAAAAGATAGTTAAAGTGAAAATGAATCCGCTCTTAGGAATCATTAAATCGCATAAATTATTGTTCTGATGTCTCATGTAAATTTGTCTCATGGAAATTGTTTGTCGCGTAAGAACAAAATAATTCTCTATGGTGTAACAAAATATCTCCCATTTCCAACTCGAATAGATTTTTTCTTTTGATTTCCAAATAAATGTTTTTGTCTTGCCTTGAACGGTGCACAAATTTTTGAAATCCGGTACCAACAGGTATAATCCCCCCCAGAACAACGTTCTCTTTCAGGCCTTTCAACCAATCAATACGACCTCGTAGAGCAGCTTTTGCTAAAACTCGAGCGGTTTCTTGAAAACTTGCTTCGGATATGAAACTTTGAGTATTCAGAGACGCTCTTGTTATTCCCAATGAGATTGCCCGATAACAGATCGATTCGTCCAAAGCGCGCCCTGCTCGTTCCGCTCGCAACAATCCGATTAATTCTCCAGGCGAAAAAACATTAGACATTCCATCTTCTGAAACCAACACTTTTGATGTTACTTGACGTACAATAATCTCTATATGTCTATTATGGATCTGTACCCCCTGGGATCGATAAACCTTTTGGATCTTATTAACCAAAGAGATACGACTTTGGGCTATGGTTAGCTCAGCTCCAATCAAAAACCCCCAGGGGATCCCAAGAATTCTTGGTATACGCTCGTTCCAACCTTCAACTCTCCTTTCGAGGTTCATCGATATTGAATCAATCGAACGCACTTCTAAGATTTGTTCTACTTTTGGAAGACCTTGCGTTATGTCGCCAGATCTCGATTTTTCATATATAAATGTAACTAATGTATCTCCTTCGTAAAGGATTTTCCCATAATGACCATGAACAGTTGCTCCAGGAGTAGCCAAATAAGGCTTAGCCGATCTTATAACTAAAAAGTCGACATTAACAATTAAAATTTGACCAGATTTTTTTATGTGTGGTTCGTATTTAAATAGACATACATTTTCACAAATAAATTGTCCAAGGCTAATTTTGATTGATGTCTCTTCACAATAATCATGATGGAGAAAGCACCAATTCAAATGGAATGGGTTCAAAATGATGTTACTGCATAGATCGGGATTATAAATCCTCCTATTTTCATCTATTAAACAGTATTTAAGTACTTGAAGTACTTGGAAAATCTGTTTCAAATTGTCAAGTAGCAAATATTTCTTTAACACGATCTGATTATGAGTTATTAAATGGTAAGATGAATAAAAATTCGATATTTTAGGTATAATAGCGCCTAAGGGACCTAAATAATTCCTAATTGGAATTTGGGGATCCGATTCTTTTGTCACATTGTTATATTTCGAACTATTGAATGGACCAATTCGAGAACAATTGGATGATGACAAAATTATCAAAGATTGGCATTCCTTATTTTGATTCAACAACATACCAATAGTTCCTTGATGTTGGCTAAGTGATTGAATCTTCGCCTTGGAATAAAAAGGATTGATATTGGTGCAATCTAATCCATTATCGGGAATCAATCCGGAACTTGCCCTATCATACCTTTTTCCGGTATACGAAATAGTGGACTTGACTAACTCAATTCTTATGAAATCGCGAATTAGATCATTTGCCCTTACCTCAACAAAGGAAGCATGAACCTCTTCTATAGAACCATTTTGTTCTTGGTCCCAATTCAATACTAAGCAAGTCCGAACTAATTGAATACTTGTGTGATAAATTCCTCGAATTGACTTGCCATTTCCATAAAGGATATAATTGACAACTCTAAATTGGACATTATCCTTTTCCTGCAAGATATCACGAGGGAAAAGTGTTGCTAAATTTATCCCATCGGATATTTCATATGTGACTACGGGTCGA